AAATTTCAATCATCTCAGAAGGCTCGACTAAAAAAAACAAAAGACAAAGGAGAAAAAAATGATTTTTGTTTTTTAACAGTTTGGGGAATGGAAACCGAACTACCGTTTGGTTCTGCCCAAAAAAAGCCTTCTTTTTTTGAACCTATTTTTAAAGAATTCAAAAAAAGAATCAAAAAATTAAAAACTAAGTCTTTTCTGGTTTTAAGGATTTTCAAAGAAAGAGCAACAATTTTCCTAAAAGTCGCAAAAGAAATTAAAAAATGGATTCTCAAAAACTTTCTTTTTATAAAAGGAAAAATAAAAGACCTTTCAAAACGAAATCTAATTCCATTATTTGGCCCGAGAGAAATATATGAATTAAATGAAACTCAAAAAGATTCAATAATGAGTAATCAGATGATTCATGAACTATCTGGTCAAAATAAATCCATGGAGTGGACAAATTCTTCACTCAGCGAAAACAAAATAAAAAATTTGATTGATAGAATAAAGACAACCAGAAATCAAATAGAAGAAATTTCAAAAGAAAAACAAAACCTAACTAATAGTTGTAACAAACTGCGTTATGATTCTAAAATAATTGAGTCATCAAAAAAAAATTGGCAGACATTCAAAAGAAAAAAAAACCGATTAATTCGGAAATCTATTTTTTTTATAAAATTTTGCAGCGAACAACTGTCTATAACTATTTTTCTAGGTATCATTAATATTCCAAGAATTACTACACAACTTTTTTTTGAATCAACAAAAACAATTCTTGATAAATATATTTACAAGAATGAAGAAAATAGAGAAAAAACTAATAAAAAAAAAAATACCATTTATTTTATTTCGACTATAAAAAATTTAATATCCAATAAAAAAAAAATTAGTTATGACCTATGCTCTTTATCACAAGCATATGTATTTTACAAATTATCACAAATTCAAGTTAGTAACTTTTCTAAATTAAAGGCTGTTCTTGAATATAACATATGCATAACATCCTTTTTTGTTAAGAATCAAATAAAGGATCTTTTTCAAGAACAAGGAATCTTTCATTATGAATTGAAAGATAAAACCTTTTTTAATTCCGAAGTAAATCAATGGAAAAACTGGTTACGAAGTCATTATCAATACAATTTACCTCAGATTGCATGGGCTAGATTAGTAACCCAAAAATGGAAAAAGAAAATAAACCAAGACTCTCTAGTTCTAAATCCAAGTTTAACCAAAGAGGATTCATATGAAAAAAAGAAATTTGATAATTACAAAAAACAAAATTTTTTTGAGGCCGACTCGTTATTAAATCCAAAACATAATTTTAAAAAAGATTATATATATAATCTTTTTTGCTACAAATCTATTCATTCTACAGAAAAAATTTTTGACATGTCTATAGGCATTGCTCTAGATAATTGTTTAGTCTCTTGTTTTCTAGAAAAATATAATATTCGGAGTATAGGGGAAATTCGGCATAGAAAATATTTGGATTGGAGAATTATCAACTTTTGGTTTACAAAAAAAGTAAATATTGAGCCCTGGGTTGATACCAAGAGTAAAAAAAAATATACTAAAGTTCAGAATTATCAAAGAATTGATAAAATAACTAAGACGGGTCTTGCCAATCAAAAAAGTTTCTTTTTTGATTGGATGGGAATGAATGAAGAAATACTAAATCATGGTATAACAAATTTTGAATTTTTTTTCTTTCCAGAATTTTGCTTATTTTCTAGTACATATAAAATGAAACCGTGGGTCATACCAATCAAATTACTTCTTTTCAATTTTAATGAAAACATAAATGTTAATAAAAAGATCACTCAAAAGAAAAAAGGTTTTATACCATCAAATGAAAAAAAATCCCTTCGATTTTATAATCTAAATAAAGAAGAAAAACAATCGGCCGGTCAAAGAGAGCTTGAATCAGATAAAGAAAAAAAAAGAAATCCGGAATCAACTCTATCAAACCAAGAAAAAAATATTGAAGAAAATTATGCAGAATCGACGATAAAAAAACGTAAAAATAAAAAACAATACAAAAGCAATACAGAAGCGGAACTTGATTTATTTCTCACAAGATATTCGCGTTTTCAATTGCGATGGAATTGTTTTTTTAATCAAAAAATTCTCAATAATGTAAAAGTATACTGTCTCTTGGTTAGACTAAAAAATCCAAACGAAATTGCGATATCTTCTATTGAAAGAGGGGAGATGAGCCTAGACATTCTAATGATTGAGAAGAATTTCACTTTTGCAAAATTAATGAAAAAAGGAATATTGATTATTGAACCTGTCCGTTTGTCTGTACAAAACGATGGACAACTTATTATATATAGAACCATAGGTATTTCATTGGTTCATAAAAATAAACACAAAATAAGTAAAAGATACAAAAAAAAAAGCTATATTGATACAAAAAAAATTGAAAAATCCATTACAAAATATCAAAACAAAACTGTAAATAGAAAAAAAAATAATTCTGATTTCTTTGTCCCTGAAAATATTCTATCCCCTAAACGACGTAGAGAATTTCGAATTCTAATTTGTTTCAACTTAAAAAAAAAAAATGCGAGGGATAGAAATTCAAGATTTGATAAGAATATTCAAAACTTGACCACAGTTTTGCATAAAAAGAAAGATCTTGATAAGGATAAAAATAACCTAATTAAATTAAAATCCTTTCTTTGGCCCAATTTTAGATTAGAAGATTTAGCTTGTATGAATCGCTATTGGTTTAATACTACTAACGGAAATAATTTTAGTATGATAAGAATACACATGTATACGCGATTTCCAATTCATTAATGATAGATCCTTTTTACTATATATAATATATAAGTTACGGTATATGAAAACAACTGTATGCACAAATATGAGGGATTGTTTTAAATTAAATCTTTATACATGAGAGTAATTTAATCAATGACATAGATACCAATCAGAGCGGATCCATAAATAAATTAACAGAATCCTCCTTTTTTAGATCTAAATTTAGATTTTTTTTATAAAACGAAGAATTAAGAAGTTGATAATTAAATTAAGATCCTTGTACAAAAAAACTACCATTATTATTACTGATCAGTAAAATTTATATCTTTCAATTCATATTAAAAAGGGAAGGATTTCTTTTTATGATAAAAAATGCATTCATTTCATTTCAAGAAAAAAAAGAAGAAAGCAGGGGATCTGTTGAATTTCAAGTATTCAGTTTCACTAATAAGATACGAAGACTTACTTCACATTTGGAATTGCACAGAAAAGATTATTTATCTCAGAGGGGTCTACGAAAAATTCTGGGAAAACGTCAACGACTGCTGGCTTATTTGTCAAAAAAAAATAGAGTACGTTATAAAGAATTAATTAATCAGTTGAATATTCGGGAATTAAAAACTCGTTAAATTCAAAAATAGTGAATTAGTTAATTTTTGAGATTTTGAATTTTTTGATAAACTGCTTTTTCAGCAATCTAATTCATGCCAGAACGAATCAAGGAAAAACTTATGAAGAGACCAGTTACAGGAAAAGATCTTATGATAGTCAATATGGGACCTCACCACCCATCCATGCATGGTGTTCTTCGCTTAATTGTTACTCTAGATGGTGAGGATGTTGTTGACTGTGAACCCATATTGGGTTATTTACACAGAGGAATGGAAAAAATTGCAGAAAACCGAGCAATTATACAATATTTACCTTATGTAACGCGATGGGATTATTTAGCGACTATGTTTACAGAAGCAATAACAGTAAATGGACCAGAACAATTGGGAAATATTCAAGTTCCTAAAAGGGCCAGCTATATCAGAGTAATTATGCTGGAATTGAGTCGTATAGCTTCTCATCTGTTATGGCTCGGCCCTTTTATGGCAGATATTGGTGCACAGACCCCTTTTTTCTATATTTTCAGAGAACGAGAATTTGTATATGATCTATTCGAAGCTGCCACCGGTATGAGAATGATGCATAATTTTTTTCGTATTGGAGGAATAGCGGCTGATTTACCTTATGGTTGGATAGATAAATGCTTGGATTTTTGTGATTATTTTTTAACAGAGGTTGTTGAATATCAAAAACTGATTACACGAAATCCTATTTTTTTAGAACGGGTTGAAGGGGTTGGGATTATTGGTGGGGAAGAAGCAATAAATTGGGGTTTATCCGGACCCATGCTACGCGCATCCGGAATACCATGGGATCTTCGTAAAGTTGATCGTTATGAGTCTTACGATGAATTTGAATGGGAAATTCAGTGGCAAAAACAAGGAGATTCATTAGCTCGTTATTTAGTACGACTTAGCGAAATGACAGAATCGATAAAAATTATTCAACAGGCTCTGGAAGGACTTCCGGGGGGTCCCTATGAGAATTTAGAAAGCAGAGGCTTTGATAGAAAAAGGAATCCAGAATGGAATGATTTTGAATATCGATTCATTAGTAAAAAACCTTCTCCTACTTTTGAATTATCGAAACAAGAACTTTATGTAAGAGTTGAAGCTCCAAAAGGGGAATTGGGGATTTTTCTCATAGGAGATCAAAGTGGTTTTCCTTGGAGATGGAAAATCCGACCACCGGGTTTTATTAATTTGCAAATTCTTCCTGAACTAGTTAAAAGAATGAAATTGGCTGATATTATGACGATACTCGGTAGCATAGATATAATTATGGGAGAAGTTGATCGTTAAAATGATAATTTATGCAACAGCAGTACAAACTATAAATTCTTTTGTTAGATTGGAATCTTTAAAAGAGGTTTACGGACTCATATGGATATTTGTCCCTATATTTTCTCTTGTATTGGGAATCATAACAGGTGTACTAGTAATTGTGTGGTTAGAAAGAGAAATATCCGCAGGGATACAACAACGTATTGGACCTGAATACGCCGGCCCGTTGGGAATTCTTCAAGCTCTAGCCGACGGGACAAAATTACTTTTCAAAGAAAATCTTCGTCCATCTAGAGGAAATACTCCTTTATTTAGTATTGGACCATCTATAGCAGTTATCTCAATTTTACTAAGTTATTCAGTAATTCCCTTTAGCAATCACCTTGTTTTAGCGGATCTCAATATCGGTATTTTTTTATGGATTGCCATCTCAAGTATTGCTCCTATTGGACTTCTTATGTCAGGATATGGATCAAATAATAAATATTCTTTTTTAGGTGGTCTGCGAGCTGCTGCCCAATCGATTAGTTATGAAATACCATTAACTCTATGTGTTTTATCAATATCTCTACGTGCGATTCGTTGAAACATAAACGTTTATTTTTACTATTCCGTTTCTTCTAGACGAATAAGTTAAAAAACCGAATATATATATATATTTATCTTTCGGGTTAATCTTAATAAAAATAAAAGGAATTTGATAGTTATATATGAGTGAAAAAAAACTGCGCAGAAATTAGCAGTAAAAAAAAATTGAGTCTCATTTCCTATGTACAAAGGTTAAACGGAAATAAACATAAGCATAAGAATCACTTTACCCCAAGGTTGGTTGATTAGTCATCCTGGCTTGAAGCGGGTTAAAATATTAACCGTATGACGTTTTCACTATCAGTTATATAGATTAACATACATGTATTACAAAGTGAGCGGCAATTAGGTAAAAGTGAGTGGATGGTTAGAAACACCAAAATACACAAAGAATTTGTAATAGAGATTAACCAAATTGAAAAGGATATTTATGCATAACATAAGATAAAAAAAAGAAGGTTAATTGGGGCTTGAACTTAGTAGAAATGATCAGACAGTACTCCCCAAGATTCCGATTCAGAGTATGCTCCTATCCACCGATAAATGTAATGACTATCAGAAACGAAATAATCCTTTATTTTTTATAAGTCCACCAACTTTTTTTTCTAAAAAAGAAAGAAGAATAGGAACGAAACAAGGATATTTTTTTTCATATATTTCGAAAATAAAATAGAATTTCTGTCATGAATAATAAACTAATAGGATGTCTAATTCTTTTTCGTAATAGAAAAACACGATGGGCTGAAATACCTATTTTTATTTTTACAAGGAGTATTTTATTAAAGGATTAAGTTATTACTCAACAAATAGAAATTAAAATTTGTAAAGGATGAGATGAATTCCGAAGCGCTTTTTTTTATTCTTAGAATTTGAGCAGACAGAATTCCATTGGTATAATTCGGGACCCCAGATATATTTATATTTAATCTATTTTAGAACACATCATATCCATCTAAATAATACTAATCTGGTCCTTAGATTTATTTATGGCCCTCGAGGAGCCGTATGAGGCGAAGACCTCATGTACGGTTTTGTAATAGTGGTGAAAATAGTAATGTTATCACCGACTAGGATTATCTAACAGTTTAAGTACAGTTGATATAGTTGAGGCACAATCAAAATATGGTTTTTGGGGATGGAATTTGTGGCGTCAACCTATAGGTTTTATCATTTTTCTAATTTCTTCCCTAGCAGAATGTGAGAGGTTACCGTTTGATTTACCAGAAGCGGAAGAAGAATTAATAGCAGGTTATCAAACTGAATATTCAGGTATCAAATTTGGTTTATTTTACGTTGCTTCTTATCTAAATCTATTAATTTCCTCATTATTTGTAACAGTTCTATACTTAGGCGGTTGGAATATTTCTATTCCGTATATATCTATTCTGGAGCTATTTCAAAGGGATCAAATTTTTGGAACAACAATTGGTATCTTTATTACATTAGCTAAAACTTATTTGTTCTTGTTCATTTCTATCGCAACAAGATGGACTTTACCTAGGCTAAGAATGGATCAACTATTAAATCTTGGATGGAAATTTCTTTTACCTATTTCCCTTGGTAATCTATTATTAACAACTTCTTTCCAACTCTTTTCACTCTAAATTGAAAATGAATCTAACATATTCATTATTTGTTTTAAACAAGAGAAAGAAACAAAGATAAAATTATTCATAGATAATTACAATATGCTTCCTATGATAACCGGGTTCATGAATTATGGTCAACAAACCCTACGAGCTGCTAGGTATATTGGTCAAGGTTTCATGATTACCTTATCCCACACAAATCGTTTACCTGTAACTATTCAATATCCCTATGAAAAATTAATAACATCGGAACGTTTCCGTGGTCGAATCCATTTTGAATTTGATAAATGCATTGCTTGTGAAGTATGTGTTCGAGTATGTCCTATAGATCTGCCTGTTGTTGATTGGAAATTGGAAACTAATATTCGAAAAAAACGATTGCTTAATTACAGTATTGATTTTGGAATTTGTATATTTTGTGGTAATTGTGTTGAGTATTGTCCAACAAATTGTTTGTCAATGACTGAAGAATATGAATTTTCAACTTATGATCGTCACGAATTGAATTATAATCAAATAGCTTTGGGTCGTTTACCAATGTCAGTAATTGACGATTACACTATTCGAACAATTTTGAATTCACCTCAAACAAAAAATGGGTAAACCCATTAATTTGATTAAAAAAAGAATTCACAATTTTTGAATTATATTTATATAAAGAATTTAATTCAAAACTTGTATTGGATTTATATAATAATATTAAGTATTAAGGCTCATTCTTTTAATATAATATATTCGTAATTACTTTCTTGAAATATATAGGTTGAAAATACACTTTAGAATAAAAAAAGAGAAACTGTCTAATATCTAATAATTGTATCTACATCAATTCAGAGCCATTAGATTCTAATTTCACTCTATTAGAAACATATTTCTATTAGAAACATATTAAAAAAAAATTTCCCGGTTAAATTAATAAGGTCATGAAAAGGATTTCGATTTTTTTCTTATTTTAATAATATAATGGATTTGCCTGGACCAATACATGATTTTCTTTTAGTTTTTCTGGGATCCGGTCTTCTAGTAGGAGGTCTGGGAGTGGTATTACTTCCCAACCCAATATTTTCAGCCTTTTCCTTAGGATTTGTTCTTGTTTGTATATCTTTATTGTATATTCTATCAAATTCCCATTTTGTAGCTGCTGCACAACTCCTTATTTACGTGGGGGCCATAAATGTTTTAATCATATTTGCTGTGATGTTCATGAATGATTCAGAATATTCCACGGATTTCAATCTGTGGACCGTTGGGGATGGGATTACTTCGTTGGTTTGTACAACTATTCTTTTTTCATTAATTTCTACTATTCTCGATACGTCATGGTACGGGGTTATTTGGACTACAAGATTAAACCAGATTCTAGAGCAAGATTTAATAAGTAATAGTCAACAAATAGGAATTCATTTATCAACAGATTTTTTTCTTCCATTTGAACTCATTTCAATAATTCTTTTAGTTGCTTTGATAGGTGCAATTTCTGTGGCTCGTCAATAAAAAACGTTCTAATTAGTAAAGACCAAAGAAAACTTTGTGTATGTTATGATATTTTTTTCCGTTCATTCAATTAAATTTGATTGAATACTATTTCATATTTCAAATATCAATTTTTATATTTGATATATATTTGAAAATTTTTTTTACCTAATATAGTTTTTATTCGTACTTTGTTGTTATATTCTAGTTGATTGAATCCGGTGAATTATTTTTCATATTGAAATGAATCAAAATTGATAAGGAGTTGCTGAATGATACTCGAACATGTACTTGTTTTGAGTGCCTATTTATTTTTGATTGGTCTTTATGGATTGATCACGAGTCGTAATATGGTTAGGGCTCTTATGTGTCTTGAACTTATACTCAATGCAGTTAATATGAATTTCGTAACATTTTCTGATTTTTTTGATAATTCCCAACTAAAAGGGGATATTTTCTGCATTTTTGTTATAGCAATTGCAGCCGCTGAAGCAGCTATTGGATTAGCTATAGTCTCGTCAATTTATCGTAACAGAAAATCAACTCGCATCAACCAATCGACCTTATTAAATAAGTAGCATAAAAAAAATTATAGATTGAAATTTGCATATATAATAGGTTATAACCTACTATATTATATTTGTGAAAATCTAAGAAATCAAAGTATTTTAGCCCCATTTTTTTATCAATTGAGCCAGAATTCATTACAAAAATTCTATTAAAGGAAATCATTGCTTCATCTAGTATTTTAATATATCATTCAGTTAGAAGTTTACTAGATTGAAAATTTATGACATTCAAAAAACTCTCGATCCTATGTCACATTCAGTAAAAATTTATGATACCTGTATAGGATGTACTCAATGTGTCCGAGCATGCCCTACAGACGTATTAGAAATGATACCTTGGGATGGATGTAAAGCTAAGCAAATAGCTTCCGCTCCAAGAACCGAGGACTGTGTTGGTTGTAAGAGATGTGAATCCGCCTGTCCCACGGATTTTTTGAGCGTTCGAGTTTATTTATGGCATGAAACAACTCGAAGTATGGGTCTAGCTTATTGATACGTTACTGAAAACCTCATTTGAATAAATTTGGAATACATTTTATTTTTTTTATTGACAAGTACTCGTACTCAAAAAAGTTAAATTATATTTTTTTATTTATATATTTTTTTTTGAGTACGCGTTCTTTGGACCTGGTGTATCTTGTCTTTACCACGAATGATTTTCCTTGGTTAACAATAATTGTTGTTTTTCCAATATCTGCTGGTTCGTTAATGTTATTTCTCCCGCATAGGGGAAATAAAGTAAATAAATGGTATACTATATGCATTTGTATCTTAGAACTTCTTCTAACGACCTACGCTTTTTGTTATAATTTTAAAATGGACGATCCATTAATTCAACTGTCCGAAGATTATAAATGGATCCATTTTTGTGATTTTTACTGGAGAATGGGAATAGATGGACTTTCTATAGGAACGATTTTACTGACGGGATTTATTACTACTTTAGCCACTTTAGCGGCTTTTCCAGTTACTCGGGATTCCCGATTATTCCATTTCCTGATGTTAGCAATGTACAGCGGTCAAATAGGATCATTTTCTTGTCGGGATCTTTTACTTTTTTTCATCATGTGGGAATTAGAATTAATTCCCGTTTATCTACTTTTATCCATGTGGGGTGGAAAGAAACGTCTGTATTCAGCTACAAAATTTATTTTATACACGGCAGGAAGTTCTATTTTTTTATTAATAGGAGTTTTAGGTATAAGTTTATATGGTTCGAACGAACCAACATTAAATTTAGAACTATTAGCTAATCAATCCTATCCTGTCACACTCGAAATACTATTTTATATTGGATTTCTTATTGCTTTTGCCGTCAAATCACCGATTATACCTTTACATACTTGGTTACCTGACACCCACGGTGAGGCACATTACAGTACCTGTATGCTTCTCGCTGGAATCTTATTAAAAATGGGAGCATATGGGTTGGTTCGAATCAATATGGAATTATTACCTCACGCTCATTCTATGTTTTCTCCTTGGTTGATGGTAGTCGGTACAATCCAAATAATTTATGCAGCTTCAACATCTCCCGGTCAACGTAATTTAAAAAAGAGAATAGCCTATTCTTCTGTATCTCATATGGGTTTTATAATTATAGGTATTGGTTCTATAACGGATCCTGGACTTAATGGAGCTATTTTACAAATAATCTCTCATGGATTTATTGGCGCTGCACTTTTTTTCTTGGCAGGAACGAGTTATGATAGAATTCGGCTTGTTTATCTTGATGAAATGGGTGGAATGGCTATCTCCATTCCAAAAATATTTACAATGTTCACTATCTTATCGATGGCTTCCCTTGCATTGCCGGGCATGAGTGGTTTTGTTGCAGAATTAATTGTTTTTTTTGGAATAATTACCAGCCAAAAATATTTCTTAATTTCCAAAATTTTAATTATTTTTGTAATGGCAATTGGAATGATATTAACTCCTATATATTTATTATCTATGTCACGCCAAATGTTCTATGGATACAAGTTAATTAATGTCAAAAACTATTCTTTTTTTGATTCTGGACCCCGAGAGTTATTTCTTTCAATCTCTATTCTTCTACCCATAATTGGTATTGGGATTTATCCTGATTTTGTGCTCTCATTAGCAAGTGACAAGGTCGAATCCATTTTATCTAATTATTTTTATGGATAGTTTTCAGGAAATAAAAAAAAGCATTAAATTGAATTGTAATCAGAAGTCTTTGGTCTTTGTATTGTGAGAACCTTTTGAATCATTGTACTACTTGATTCAAAAGGTTCTTGATGATTTACTACTAAAACGAAATTAGATTTCTTAACTTATATGAAGTTAGATATAGATGCTATTCTTTTTTATTTGGATTCCTTTTTTTTGTTACTGTTTTAGTTAATTCGATGTAAATGAACCATAACTATGTAAACCTATTCCTAAAAGATTGACGCCAAAATAGCATATCCAAATTAAAAGAAAACCTACCGAAGCCACAATTGCAGAATTTATACCCCTAACATTCCTATTTGTTTTAATATGTAAATAAATTGCGAATATGGTCCAAGTAATAAATGCCCAAGTTTCTTTTGGATCCCAGTTCCAATATGAACCCCATGTCTCATTAGCCCATACAGCTCCTGAAAGAATGCCGACGGTTAAAAAGATAAATCCAAGACTAATAATACGAAAACTCCAATAATCTAATTGTTCAATCAATTGATACCTATAATAATTTCTAGAAAAACTAAAATTAATGTTTTGTTGTAGTAAAATAGAATTTCTTTCATTTATGTAGTAAAGTACATCAAAAGAAAATAATTCATTTAATAAAAAATTTTTTTTTATATTCTTTTTCCAAAAAGTAGGTCCGACTTTGCGAAATGTAATCACTAGAAGAGCTATTGATAATAATGATCCGCATAACAGAGCGCCATAGCCTAATATCATCATACTTACGTGCATCATTAACCACTGGGACTGGAGAGCTGGTACTAATATTGCAGACTGAGGCATTTTGTTTAAAAGACCTGAAGTAGCAAAACCCTGAATAAAAATAGCACTTGGCGCAGTTATTGCGTTTAAGTGATTTTTTTGTTTTTTATTAAAATAGGAAACCATATGAATAATTGAAAAAGCCCATGAAAGAAAAATTAATGATTCATATAAATTACTTAATGGAAAATGTCCTGAATAAATCCAACGAGTGAATAATAATCCTGTTATACCAAAAAACGTAATTACGATTCCTTTATCTGATGAATCAAAAAATCCTATGATTTCATCTAAATTAACTAATAAAGTTAAAAAATAAATTGTCAGTACAATTGAAACGACCGAAAAAGATATATGAGTTAATATATGCTCTAAAATTGAAAAAATCATAAAAAATTTGTTAAAAATTAATAAATTAATACTAGGTTTTACCCGATTTTAGAAAAAAAAAGTCGGGTATTATTTTCATTATAAAACTTATAATATCTCTTTTATAAGATCTTATGCCGCTACTCGGACTCGAACCGAGATGCTTTAGCACTGCTTCCTAAGAGCAGCGTGTCTACCAATTTCACCATAGCGGCAACTTGTTCAAAACAATACTAACAAGTTTTGATTCAATCGTCGAGATTAAATTTTAAATAAAATCAGATTTTCCTAATTGCTCAAGAGAAATGAAAAAAAAAATTATCAAAATATTTATTTTGATGCATCTTTTTATATTGTACAAACATAAGATTTTTTGATCACTTAAAAATCATATCATATATTATTATTTATTATTATTATCTAATATTCACTTATTGTGGACAGATGCTTTTATCAATTTGATTCCAAGTAAAGAATATAATAATTCAGAGAATTAATAATTACTAAAGGTATAAAGTTAAAATTTTTTCACTTAAATTAATTTGAAGAACCTATAGATTTCGCTTAAAGATCTTTTATTTCCTCTTAACGAGGAAATAAAAGATCTTTATTTATTATTGCATCAAGGTAGTGATGGGGAAAATAAGAATCCCTTTTTTGGAACTAAAAAAAAAGGTTCCTTTTTTTATCTATATATTGTCTTTTTTTTTCCTCTTTTGGTTCCTCTTTTTTTTATATGTATTCTAAAAAATTTGTTTGTCAGTTAGGCAAATTCTAATTATTATAGTGTTTTTTATTTATTTTGTTGTACAAAAAAACTTTTTGAATTACCTGTAGAAAGTGATTTCCCTAACGAAAAAGCTTTCAACGATGTCCAATATCCCTTCCTTTTCCAAATTTTTTTACGAATACGCTTTTTCGAGATAGAAGTACGTTTTTTTGGAACTGCCATTAGAAAATGAAAAAAAAAAGTTTTTCAGTGGTATAATTGGATGTCAAAGACATTTATTATTCTATTCTTTCGTACTCCATATCGAGTTATTTTTTTCTTTCAAATTTTATTATATATTATTTTCAAAACAAAAAAGCCATTCAAAAATTTAAAACCCAACTGTTTTTTACTTTTTTTTTATAAAATTTGGTTATTCAATTTTTTTATTTAACGTTTGAAATCCATACGAGAGTGCTAATTTAATTAATCGATTATATTATAAAAAAAATTATGAGATTTCTTCCCATCATATGTAACAAAATATCGATTATAATAATCTTTCTTGCAAATAAAAAAAAAGCTAACTTAGTGTACTGGAAGACAATCACTAAATTCCATAATTCAAATTCATTCCTTAATAATTCTAAATAATCAAACTAAAATAACTTTATTTTAGGTAAAGTTTTTTTATTATATAATTAATATTAAGTATTTTTTTGTCATGTAAATCTTTGTTCTATTCTTAATATATGTATATAAATTATTGTAATACGGAATTATAATTCACTTTTTCTGTATCTGCATAAAATCAAAATTTTATTTAGTAGTAATAAAAAAAAGACAAATAATTTTTTTTGACAGTAACTTAGTAATATTATTTACTCACTTCTAATGTTTTGATTTGAATATATATTTCTTTTCAAAGATTTATGAAGGGTTAGACTAATTCGAAAAAATTTCTATTTAGGTTTGAAATCGCGTGCTTTTTTATTGTCCCCTTTGAAAAATATATATATACAAACCAGTGAATAAGAAATAATAAATTTAAGAATAAAATAAAAAGGATTTTTTATTTTATGGAACATACATATCAATATTCATGGATCATCCCTTTCATTCCACTTCCAGTACCTATTTTACTAGGAGTTGGACTTCTCCTTTTTCCGACAGCAACAAAAAACCTTCGCCGTATGTGGACTTTTCTGAGTATTTTTTTGTTAAGTATAGTTATGATCTTTTCAGTCTATCTATTTATTCAACAAATTTTTCTAAGTTGCATTCATCAAAATGTATGGTCTTGGACCATAAATAATGAATTTTCTTTTGAGTTCGGTTACTTTATTGATCCACTTACTTCTATTATGTCAATATTAATTACAACTGTTGGGATTTTGGTTCTGATTTATAGTGACAATTATATGTCTCATGATCAAGGATATCTGAGGTTTTTTGCTTATATGGGTTTTTTTAATACTTCAATGTTAGGATTAGTTACTAGTTCTAATTTGATCCAAGTTTATTTTTTTTGGGAATTAGTTGGAATGTGTTCGTATTTATTAATAGGTTTTTGGTTCACACGACCTATTGCAGCGAATGCTTGTCAAAAAGCTTTTGTAACTAATCGTGTAGGGGATTTTGGTTTATTATTAGGAATTTTAGGTCTTTATTGGATAACTGGCAGTTTCGAATTTCAGGATTTGTTCGAAATAGTCAATAATTTAATTTTAAATAATAGAGTAAATCTCTTATTCCTTACTTTGTGTGCATTTCTATTATTTGTGGGTCCTGTTGCTAAATCCGCACAATTTCCTCTTCATGTATGGTTACCTGATGCCATGGAGGGCCCTACTCCTATTTCGGCTCTTATACATGCTGCTACTATGGTAGCGGCGGGAATTTTTCTTGTAGCTCGTCTTCTTCCTCTTTTTATAGTTATCCCTTCTATAATGTATATAATATCTTTGATAGGTATAATAACAGTACTCTTAGGAGCCACGTTAGCTCTTGCTCAAAAAGACATTAAGAGAGGTTTAGCCTATTCTACAATGTCTCAACTGGGTTATATGATGTTAGCTCTAGGTATGGGGTCTTAT